AAAAAAAAGTAACTCCAAAAATAAATAATTTTAGTAGTGCTAACAAAACAAACTATAATGCTAACAGATTTGAAAAACGGCAAATATTAAAAAGAATAAATGCTCGAATAATTTGTAAATCCCCTTTTTTTTTGAAATTTTTTATTGAAAGAATATACACAGATATTTTTTTATCTAGCATTAATATTCCAAAAACAAATACAAAAGTTTTTCTTGAATTAATAAAAAAAATGAGTGATAAATCCATTTATAATAATTCAAGAAAACAAGAAATAATTAATAAAAAAAAGAAAAAACCAATTCCGTTTATTTCAAAGTCACTTGATAATATCAGTAATGTTAAAACTAACTCACGTGGTTTTTATGACTTATCCAACATATCCCAAGCATATGTATTTTACAAATTATCACAAATCCAAGTTAGTAATTCGTATAAATTAAGATATGTTCTTGACTATCAAGGAATCCCCTTTTTTCCGAAACCCGAAATAAAGGATTCTTTTGAAACGCGAGGAGTGGTTCATTCGAAATTGGGGAATAAGAAACTTCCGAGTTATGAAATGAATCAATGGAAAAATTGGTTAAGAGGGTATTATCAATACAATTTATCTCAGATAAAATGGTCTAGATTAATACCAGAAAAGTGGCGAAATACGCTTCATAAGCATCATATAGCTAAAAAGGAAATCGTAAGCAAATGGGAGGAAAAAGACCACTTAATTGATTCCAAAAAACAATTTGAAGCATATTCATTATCTAATCAAAAAGAGAATTTTCAAAAAGACTATAGGTATGATCTTTTATCATATCAATTTATTGATTATGAAAATAAAACGGAATGCTTTTTTTATAGATCTTCGTTTCAAGGAAATAAGAATCAAGAGATTTCTTACACGTCTAACGAGACCCTTTTGGATATACCGAGAAACATCCCTATTCAAAATTATCTAAATAATAATCTAGGAAAGGTCGATACTCTATATATGGATATGGAAAAAATAGCCAATAGAAAATATTTTGATTGGAAAAGTCTCAATTTTTATCTTAAACAAAAAGTTAATATTGAGCCCTGTACCACGACCAATACCAATAGGAATAGGAATCAAAATGTCCAAATCCTTACTAATAATTCTAGTAAAAAAGACCTTTCTTATCTTAAAATTCCAGAAAAAAATCTATCAAATTCTCATAAAGGTTTTTTTTATTGGATGGTAATGAATGAAAAAATCCTAAAGCAGCCCATATCAAATCTGGAATCTTGGTTCTTCTCAGAATTGGTATTGCTTTATAGTGCATATAAAATGAAACCCTGGTTTATACCAAGTAAATTACTTCTTTTAAATTTGAATAGAAATGAAAATTGTAGTCAAAATAAAAAGATCAATGAAAAGGAAAAGGGAAGTTTTTTGGTTGCAGCGAAAAAAAAGTATCCAAATCAAAAAGAAAAAGAACCCATAAGTCGAGGAGATCTTGGATCCGTTCTCTCACAGCCAAAAGATATTGAAGAAAATTATGTAAGGTCAGACATGAAAAAAGGGAAAAAGAAAAAACAATACAAAAACAAGACAGAAACAGAACTAGATTTCTTCCTGAAACGTTATTTGCTTTTTCAATTGAGATGGGGCGATACTTTAAATCAAAGAATGATCAATAATATCAAGGTATATTGTCTCCTGCTTAGACTTGTAGATCCACGAAAAATTACTATATTCTCGATTCACAAGAGAGAATTTTGTTTGGATCTAATGCTAATTCAGAAGAATTTAACTCTTACAGAATTGATGAAAAGGGGAATACTGATTATAGAACCCGCCCGCCTGTCTGTAAAAAAAGACGGACAGTTTATTTTGTATCAAACCATAGGTATTTCGTTGATTCACAAGAGTAAACACCAAACTAATAAAAAATACCAAGAGCAGGGATATGAACCTAAGACTCATTTTGGTGAAGCTATTTCAACACAGCAAAGAATAGCCGAAAATAGAGATAAAAATCGTTTTGATTTGCTTGTTCCTGAAAATATTTTATCGTTTAAACGTCGTAAAAAATTGAGAATTCTAATCTGTTTCAACTCAAAGAATAGAAATAATATAGATATAAATCCAGTATTTTGGAACGAAAAGAACCTAAAAAACAGCATCCAGGTTTCACATGACAACAAGCATCTTGATAAAGAAAAAGATCAATTAATGAAATTAAAGCTTTTTCTTTGGCCTAATTATCGATTAGAAGATTTAGCTTGTATGAACCGTTATTGGTTTAATACGAATAATGGCAGTCGTTTCAGTATGTTAAGGATACAGATGTATCCACGATTAAAAATTTGTGGATAATACATTTTTTATAAATATGCTATACCCTATAATATATATATATTAGAGTATGTGGGGTATATGAAAACAAACAAATATAAGGATCACGTGTCTTGTCTCACATTTCAGTAATGTTTCAATTAGATCTCGAAATGAATCAACAGAACCTTGGAACTTTCTTCATTTTAAGTCTAAATTCAAATTATTCGGCGAAAAAATGTACCAATACTTTTCTACTCCTATCTAAATCTAATTTCAAATTAATTGATTTGAATTCAGAAAATTAGAAGTTCATAAAGAATTTATAATTATATTATTGTATATACCACAATTCAAATTAATGACCTTATTATTATTATTACTGATTCAGTAAAATCCATATCCGTAAAAAGCGAGGGGGTTTTTTTATGGTAAAAAATTCATTCATTTCGGTTCTTTCTCAAAAAGAAAACCAAAAAGAAAACAGAGGGTCTGTTGAATTTCAAGTATTCAATTTCACCACTAAGATAAGGAAACTGACTTCACATTTGGAATTGCACAAAAAAGATTCTTCATCTCAGAGAGGGTTGCGCAAAATTTTGGGAAAACGTCAACGTCTGCTGGCCTATTTGTCAAAAAGAAATAGAGAACGCTATAAAGAATTAATCCGCGAGTTGGATATTCGTGAGATAAAAACTCGTTAATTTGAAGAGTGATACCTTTGAGCTTAATCGGTTAAATTTTGATGAACTTATTTTTACTTTAAACAATGCACGGAAGAATGAGTCGAGAAAAACTTATGATTGCACCAACTAAAAGAAAAGACCTCATGATAGTCAATATGGGCCCTCACCACCCGTCAATGCATGGTGTTCTTCGACTGATTGTGACTCTCGATGGTGAAGATGTTATTGACTGTGAACCAATATTGGGTTATTTACATAGAGGGATGGAAAAAATTGCCGAAAATCGAACAATTATACAATATTTGCCTTATGTAACGCGTTGGGATTATTTAGCTACTATGTTTACAGAAGCAATAACCGTAAACGGACCCGAGCGGCTAGGCAATATTCAAGTACCTAAAAGGGCTAGTTATATCAGAGCTATTATGTTGGAATTGAGTCGTATCGCCTCCCATTTATTATGGCTTGGCCCTTTTCTAGCAGATATTGGAGCCCAGACGCCCTTTTTTTATATTTTTCGAGAACGCGAATTGATATATGACCTATTCGAAGCTGCTACCGGTATGCGCATGATGCATAATTATTTTCGTATCGGAGGGGTTGCTGCTGATTTACCTCATGGCTGGATAGATAAATGTTTGGATTTTTGCGATTATTTTTTAAGTAGGGTTACTGAATATCAAAAGCTTATTACACGAAATCCTATTTTTTTAGAACGAGTTGAAGGCATAGGCATTATTGACCCAGAAGAAGCACTAAATTGGGGTTTATCAGGGCCGATGCTACGAGCTTCCGGAATACAATGGGATCTTCGTAAAGTTGATCGTTATGAGTGTTACGACGAATTTGACTGGGAGGTTCAATGGCAAAAAGAAGGAGATTCGTTAGCTCGGTATTTAGTCCGAATCAGTGAAATGACAGAATCCATAAAAATTATCCAACAGGCTTTGGAAGGAATTCCAGGGGGGCCCTATGAGAATTTAGAAGCCCGGCTCTTTAATAGAATAAAGAACCCTGAATGGAATGGTTTTGAATATCGATTTATTAGTAAAAAACCTTCTCCAACCTTTGAATTGTCCAAGCAAGAACTTTATGTAAGAGTTGAGGCGCCAAAAGGAGAATTGGGCATTTTTCTGATAGGAGATCGGAGTGTTTTTCCTTGGAGATGGAAAATTCGACCGCCGGGTTTTATCAACTTGCAAATTCTTCCACAATTAGTTAAAAGAATGAAATTGGCTGATATTATGACGATACTAGGTAGCATAGATATCATTATGGGAGAAGTTGATCGTTGAAATGATAATCGATACAACAGAAATACAGGCTATCAATTCTTTTTCCAGGTTGGAATCCTTAAAAGAAGTCTATGGAATCGTATGGATACTTGGCCCTATTTTAACGCTTGTATTAGGAATCACACTAGGTGTCTTAGTAATTGTTTGGTTAGAAAGAGAAATCTCTGCGGGGATACAACAACGTATTGGACCCGAATACGCCGGGCCTTTGGGAATTCTGCAAGCTCTGGCAGACGGTACAAAACTACTTTTCAAAGAGAATCTTTTTCCATCTAGAGGAGATACTCGTTTATTTAGTATCGGACCATCCATAGCAGTCATATCCATTTTACTCAGTTATTCAGTAATTCCCTTTAGCTATCGATTTATTCTAGCTGATCTTAGTATTGGTATTTTTTTATGGATTGCCGTTTCAAGTCTTGCTCCCGTTGGACTTCTTATGTCGGGATATGCATCAAATAATAAATATTCTTTTTTAGGTGGATTAAGGGCTGCTGCTCAATCAATTAGTTATGAAATACCATTAACTCTATGTGTATTATCAATATCTCTACGTGCGATTCGGTAAGACAAAAACCTACCCTAGAATTATTCTTTTCTTTCTAGAAAGAAAGTTAAATGAGCTGAATATCTATTTTCTTTATTCATCGTTGGGGTTGAAGAATTTAATCAGATAGTTATATGAGTGAAATAAAACGGCTTAAAAATTTGCTGTTATAAAGGAATTAAATCTCATTTCCTACGTACAAGAATTAAGTGAAAATAAATATAAACAATCGAGACTATTTACCCCAGGGTTGTTTGATTAGCCATCGTGGTCTGCAGCGGGTTCAAAAGATCAACCATATGTGGTTTTATTATCTATTTCCATAGATATATTACCCTAACGAGAGATTAAAAAAGACGAGTGGATGGTTAGGAAGACCAAGATACACAAAGGATTAGTAATGGAGATTCTGAAAATTACCCAAAAGGATATTTCTTTTTAGAAAAGTAATTCAAATTGGGGCTTTAAGTTGGTAGAAATGATTAAGAAGTACTCCCCACGATTTCGATCCAGAGCATGTTCCTGTCCACCGATTAAGTAAATAACTATCAAGAACGAAGAAATCTTTTACTTTTGGTAATACCTCTTTATTCTAAGAAAGGAGAATAGGAACGAAATAAAATAGAAAGACTATAATTGCAAAAAGAAATCTTTTTATTCAGAACTGTTTTTTTCTATAAATAAAATTCTTGTTATGTAATTATGTAATGTCTAATTCTTTTTCGTAATCGAAAATGATAAAAAATAGGTTGAAATATCTATATGATATTTCTTTAAAAAGTCTTTTTTATTCAAGGATAAAGTTATTAATCAAGAAAGAAAAAATAAAATTCTTAAAAGATGAGATCAATTCAGAAGCATTTTTTGATTATAAATCTAGCAGACAGAATTCCATCGGTCTAATTCTTAGGATGAGAAGATAGTTGTTTGGCTCTCTATCGATCCTATAAATACATTAAGATTAATAATCTTGAAAGGCCCCTAAATTTATTTGTGACCTATGAGGAGCCGTATGAGGTGAAAATCTCATGTACGGTTCTGCAATAGCGGCGGAAACAGTGATGTTATCGTCGACTATGATTATCTAACAGTTTAAGTACAGTTGATATAGTTGAAGCGCAGTCAAAATATGGTTTGGGGGGGTGGAATTTATGGCGTCAACCTATAGGGTTTGTCGTTTTTCTAATTTCTTCTCTAGCCGAGTGTGAGAGATTGCCTTTTGATTTACCAGAAGCAGAAGAAGAATTGGTGGCGGGTTACCAAACCGAATATTCAGGTATCAAATTTGGTTTATTTTACGTTGCTTCGTATCTAAATCTACTAGTTTCTTCATTATTTGTAACAGTTCTTTACTTGGGGGGTTGGAGTCTTTCTATTCCATACATACCCGTTACTGGGCTTTTTGACATAAATACAAGAAGTCAAGTTTTTAGAACAATAGTTGGTATCTTTATTACATTATCTAAAACTTATTTATTCTTGTTCATTTCTATTGCAACAAGATGGACTTTACCAAGACTAAGAATGGACCAATTATTAAATCTTGGATGGAAATTTCTTTTACCTATTTCTCTAGGTAATCTATTATTAACAACTTCGTCCCAACTTCTTTCACTATAAAAGAATAGTCTTTTTTCACAACTTATCTCAAACAAGAGAAAGAAAGAAGTTAAATTATTTATAGCTATTCAGATATGTTCCCTATGCTAACTCAGTTCTTGAATTCTGGTCAACAAACAATACGAGCTGCCAGGTACATTGGTCAGGGTTTCGTGATTACCTTGTCCCACGCGAATCGTTTGCCGGTAACTATTCAATATCCCTACGAAAAATTGATCATATCGGAACGTTTACGAGGCCGAATCCACTTTGAATTTGATAAATGCATTGCTTGTGAAGTATGTGTTCGGGTATGTCCTATAGATCTACCCGTTGTTGATTGGAAATTGGAAACTGACATTCGAAAGAAACGATTACTTAATTACAATATTGATTTTGGAATCTGTATATTTTGTGGTAATTGCGTTGAGTATTGCCCAACAAATTGTTTATCAATGACTGAAGAATATGAACTTTCTACTTATGATCGTCACGAATTGAATTATAATCAAATTGCTTTAGGTCGGTTACCGGCGTCAATAATTGACGATTACACAATTCAAACAATTTCACCGAATTCACCTCAAATAAAAAATGCATAAAACCCTTAATATTTACAAACTCCCAATCCCTTTTGGATTTTAAAATGAGGGTTTTCCTTTTGAATAATAATTTCCAAAATAAAAAGTTTTAACCTCTGCTTTCGAGAATAAGAATAGCCCAATAATTGTATCTACATCAACCCCAACCACCCTCATTCAAATTTTATTCAAAAAATAAGTATCCTAAAAAAGAGGATAACTTTTCTTTTGTCCTGGTCAGGTCAACAAAGGCACGAAATAGTTCGATTTTTTATAAAAAAGAAAATGGATTTACCTGGACCAATACATGATTTTCTTTTAGTCTTTCTGGGATTGGGTCTTATATTAGGAAGTCTAGCAGTAGTATTACTTCCGAATCCAATTTATTCAGCCTTTTCGTTGGGATTGGTTCTTTTTTGTATATCCTTATTCTATATTATATCGAACTCTTATTTTGTAGCTGCTGCGCAGCTCCTTATTTATGTAGGAGCTATAAATGTTTTAATCATTTTTGCTGTGATGTTCATGAATGGTTCAGAATATTACAAAGATTTTCATCTTTTGGCCGTTGGGGATGGAGTTACTTCAATGGTTTGTACAAGTCTTTTTATTTCACTAATTACTACTATTTTGGATACGTCCTGGTATGGGATCGTTTGGACTACAAAATCAAATCAGATTATAGAACAAGATTTGTTAAGTACTAGTCAACAAATTGGAATTCATTTATCAACAGATTTTTTTCTTCCATTTGAACTTATTTCAATAATTCTTTTAGTCGCTTTAATAGGTGCAATTGCTATAGCTCGTGAATAAAGAATCTTTAAAAAGAGTAATTCAAAAAATATTTAATTACTGTCTAAAAAATAGAATAGATAGAAGAGAAAGGCTTTTGTTTTCTATCGATCCTATTACTAATCTATTTTCTCTTTTTGTTCAATATTTGTTAGAATTGATTGAATTATTATTCAGATTGAAATGAATCAAAATTGAAAGGGAGTTGGTTAATGATGCTCGAACATATACTTGTTTTGAGTGCTTATTTATTTTCTATTGGTATTTATGGGTTGATCACAAGTCGGAATATGGTTAGAGCCCTTATGTGTCTTGAACTTATATTAAATTCAGTTAATATCAATTTTGTAACATTTTCTGATATTTTTGATAATCGCCAATTGAGGGGGGATATTTTCTCCATTTTTGTTATAGCTATTGCAGCCGCAGAGGCTGCTATTGGACTGGCTATTGTTTCATCAATTTATCGTAACAGAAAATCAACTCGTATTAACCAATCCAACTTGTTGAATAAATAGTATTAATTTAAATATAAAAAAATGGAAATTAAAATATTTATAAAGAAGTTCAAATCGGAAAATTTGGTACAGGGTAAGGTATGATCGTGGTTGCAAAAATATAAAAAATCAAAGTATTCTGGCCCTCGCGCACAAACCAATTGGGAAGTAGATTGATTCTAATCACTTATTGATTCGTCTGGTATCTAAATATAGGATTCATTTATAAATTAGTTTACTAGACCGAAAATTTATGACGTTCAAAAATGTATAGATCCAATGTCACATTCAGTAAAGATTTATGATACGTGTATAGGATGTACTCAATGTGTCCGGGCGTGCCCCACCGATGTATTAGAAATGATACCTTGGGACGGATGTAAAGCTAAACAAATTGCTTCTGCTCCAAGGACCGAGGACTGTGTTGGTTGTAAGAGATGTGAATCCGCCTGTCCGACAGATTTCTTGAGCGTTCGGGTTTATTTATGGCATGAAACAACTCGCAGTATGGGTCTAGCTTATTGATACGTTCCATAAAACTCTCCATTTTTTACCAGCAAAACCCGTGCTAAAATTCAAATATTTTGGGCGCGGGTTTTTATGGCCCAAGTATATCTTGTCTTTACCACGAACCAATTTCCTTGCTTAACATTAATTGTAGTTTTACCAATATTTGCGGGTTCCTTGATTTTCTTTCTTCCACATAGAGGAAATAGATTAATCCGCTGGTATACTACATGTATATGTATTTTAGAACTTATTCTAACGACTTATGCCTTCTGCTATCATTTCCAAGCGGATGATTCGTTAATCCAACTAGTGGAAGATTATAAATGGATCCGTTTTTTTGATTTCCATTGGAGATTGGGCATAGACGGGCTCTCTATAGGACCCATTTTACTCACGGGATTCATCACTACTTTAGCTACTTTAGCGGCTTGGCCAGTTACTCGAGATTCTCGATTATTTTTTTTTCTGATGTTAGCAATGTACAGCGGGCAAATGGGATTATTTTCTTCTCGGGACCTTTTACTTTTTTTCCTCATGTGGGAGTTAGAATTAATTCCCGTTTATCTACTTGTATCCATGTGGGGAGGAAAAAAACGGCTGTACTCGGCTACAAAATTTATTTTGTACACGGCGGGTGGCTCCGTTTTTCTTTTAATGGGAGTTCTGGCCATTGGTTTATATGGTTCTACTGAACCAACATTTACTTTTGAAATATTAGCCAATCAGTGCTACCCCCTGGCCTTGGAAATAATATTTTATATTGGGTTTTTTATTGCTTTTGCTGTCAAATTACCAATCATACCCCTACATACATGGTTACCAGATACCCATGGAGAGGCGCATTATAGTACTTGTATGCTTTTAGCCGGAATCTTATTAAAAATGGGGGCGTATGGATTAGTTCGAATCAATATGGAATTATTCCCTCATGCTCATTCTATATTTTCCCCCTGGTTGCTAATAATAGGCGCAACACAAATAATCTATGCAGCTTCAACATCTCTCGGCCAGCGGAGTTTAAAAAAACGAATAGCTTATTCCTCCGTATCTCATATGGGTTTCATAATTATAGGAATAGGTTCTATCACTGATATGGGGCTCAACGGAGCCCTTTTACAAATAATCTCTCATGGGTTTATTGGAGCTGCACTTTTTTTCTTGGCCGGAACGACTTATGATAGAATACGGCTTGTTTCTCTTGACGAAATGGGTGGAATAGCTATCCCAATGCCAAAAATATTCACGATGTTCAGTAGCTTTTCGGCGGCCTCCCTTGCATTACCGGGTATGAGTGGTTTTGTTGCCGAATTTATAGTCTTTTTGGGGCTAATTACTAGCCAAAAATATCTTTTAATGACAAAAGCTCTAATTACTTTTGTAATGGCAATTGGAATGATATTAACTCCTATTTATTTATTATCTATGTTACGCCAGATGTTCTATGGATACAAGATATTTAATATTTCAAACTCTTATTTTTATGATTCCGGGCCGCGTGAGTTATTTCTTTTGATCTCTATTTTTTTACCCCTACTGGGTATTGGCATGTACCCCGATTTCCTTCTTTTACTATCAGTTGAAAAGGTTGAAGTTATTCTATCTAATTATTTTTATAGCTAGTTATTATTCGTAAGAAACAATAAAAAAATGTTCGTTATATAATAACAAAAAGTATCCTTTTTCTTTTATGTATAAGTAAAAAAAATGAATAATGAATGTGAACTGGCGAGAATCCGGCGAATTACTCGAATATTCGCCGGATTCTCGTCAGTTCACACAAAGTTTTTTATATGAGATGCGATACACACTTTTATATTTCCGGACCCCCTTTTTTTAATTCAATTATAATGTAAATGAACCATAACTATGTAGTCCTATTCCTAATAGATTGACTCCAAAATAGCATATCCAAATTATAAGAAATCCAATAGACGCCACAATTGCCGAATTTGTACCCTTCCACTTTATATTTGTTCGAATATGTAAATAAATAGCAAATACGATCCAAGTAATAAAAGCCCAAGTTTCTTTTGGGTCCCAACTCCAATAGGATCCCCATGCTTCGTTAGCCCACACCGCTCCCGAAAGAATTCCTGTGGTTAAAAAGATAAACCCTAGACTAATAACCCGATAACTCCAATAATCCAACTGTTGAATTAATTGTGATCTGTAATAATTCCTTGGATAAAAAAATGAAGTATTTTGCAAAAAATTACTCCGTTCATTCATATATTTGATCTCATCAAAAAAAAACGACTTATTTAAAAAATGATTACTCGTAGAAAAAAACTTTCTCTTTTTTTTTACTGTAATGACTAGAAGAGATACTGATAATAATGATCCGCATAAAAGGGCTGCGTAGCCTAATATCATCATACTTACGTGCATTATTAGCCACTCGGATTGAAGAGCGGGTACTAATATTTGGGATTCGCGTATTTCAGTTAAAAGACCTGAAGTAGCAAAGCCCTGCGTAAAAATAGCACTTGGGCCTATTATTGTGCTTAGCAGATTTTTTTTTTTTTGAAATGCGGAACTATATGAATAAGGGAAAAACTCCACGAAAGAAAGATTAACGATTCATATAAATCACTTATTGGAAAATGTCCCGAATAAATCCAACGAGTAATTAAGAATCCTGTTATACAGATAAAAGTTATTATCATGCCTTTTTCGGACGAATCATATAGTTTTACGAGTTCATCGACTAAAAAGGTTATTAAACGAATTGTAATTATTATTGAAACGATCGAAAAAGAAATATGAGTTAATATATGCTCTAAGGTTGAAAATATCATAAAAATAAATAAAAAAGAAATTTCTAAATTATAAAATAAGAACAAAATTAGGGAATTGAATTCATTTTCATTTATAATATCCGTTTACTTTTTTTAGTAAATAACATGCCGCCACTCGGACTCGAACCGAGATGCTCTAGCACTGCTTCCTAAGAGCAGCGTGTCTACCAATTTCACCATAGCGGCTTGTCTTGAATTCATAATAGCCCGTGGCTAATCAATCGTCTAGATTTTAGAATTCAATTGGGTGTAATATTTTTTTAGGAAAGATAAAAATTGATGAATAAAAATCCGTTCAACTAGGTATTTGAACGTTCATTGTTTTAGTTTTAGCTGTGGTTTATTGTATTGAACTCTTGTAAAACCAGATAGTCCTACTAGGAATTAGGGCGTAGAACTCCTCTCTCCCCAAAGAACCCTTTATTGAATCATTTTTAATTGACACGTCTTTTATCCAGAATATCTTCACTAAGTGTTTTGCGTGGATTGATAGCGAGGTGTAGGTGCGATCTATATAGGAATTGCGAAAATAGGAATTTAGAAAAGTCCGAAAGTTGTACAAAAAAGAAAACCCTATAATTCACTCTATATCCAAATTTAATGGGTTGGTGGGTAAAAGAATGCTTGTAAATTAGGAAATATACTAAACAAAAAGAAAACTTTCTTTTTTTTTAGTATATTCGGAATAGAAGAATTCTTATTCTATATATTTATTCTATAATATTATATTTAAATTTTAAGAGCGGAACACATTCCATTTCCTATTGAGTCACTCAATAGGAAATGGAATTGGAGAATTGGATTTTCGACCTGAAATAACTCAAAAATCGATTCAGACCGGTATATATTATTCCGACCTGTTATGTTTTATTACTTATTTTATTTGTTTGTCGCTCACAAAACTTTTCGAATTACCGGTAGAAAGAGATTTCCCTAAGGAAAACGCCTTTAACGCTGTCCAATAACCCTTCTTTTTCCAAAAGTTTTTACGAATACGCTTTTTTGATGCAGAAGTACGTTTTTTTGGAACTGCCATTTAAATAAAAATTAAGAAATTACTCATTGGTATAGCTGGATGTGAAAGACATCTATTGGTCAAAAAAATCTAAACTAAAAACTAAAGGAGTAGATAAGATGGGTGAAAAATATGTCCAATTTAACTAGAGTTTTTAAATTCCAAAGAGACTCGTAATTTGGTTCTTTCTTTCATTTGACCAACCAGAACTTCTTTATTTCAATATTTGAAGTATTTAGCAGAAACTTAGAAAGAATAAGTTTAAAAGAAAAAATTATATTTAAGTTAGTACATATCTTCGTTTTTTTATTCACTCCCTTTTTAAAAGTACATTGAATCGTAAACAAAAAATATTAATTAAGAATTATAAAACTTTTTTATGGAACAGACATATCAATACGCATGGATTATACCTTTCGTTCCACTTCCGGTTCCTATGCTAATAGGGGTGGGACTTATTCTTTTTCCGACAGCAACAAAAAACCTTCGCCGCATGTGGGCCTTTCCGAGTATTTTATTGTTAAGTATAGTCATGATTTTTTCAGCTAATCTGTCTATTCAACAAATAAATAGCAGTTCTATCTATCAATATGTATGGTCTTGGACCCTCGATAATGATTTTTCTTTCGAATTCGGCTACTTGATTGATCCACTTACTTCTATTATGTTACTGTTAATCACTACAGTTGGAATTATGGTTCTTATTTATAGTGATAATTATATGGCCCACGATCAAGGATACTTGAGATTTTTTGCTTATATGAGTTTTTTCAGTACTTCGATGTTGGGATTAGTGACTAGTTCAAATTTGATACAAATTTATATTTTTTGGGAATTGGTTGGAATGTGTTCCTATCTATTAATAGGATTTTGGTTCACACGACCTCCTGCCGCAAATGCTTGCCAAAAAGCGTTTGTAACCAATCGTATAGGGGATTTTGGTTTATTATTAGGAATTTTAGGTTTTTATTGGATAACAGGTAGTTTTGAATTTCGGGATTTATTCGAAATATTCAATAACTTGATTTATAATCATGAAGTCAATTCTCCTTTTGTTACTTTGTGTGCTACTCTATTATTTGTCGGTGCAGTCGCCAAATCTGCACAATTTCCCCTTCATGTATGGTTACCTGATGCTATGGAGGGACCCACTCCTATTTCGGCTCTGATACATGCTGCTACCATGGTAGCAGCGGGAGTTTTTCTTGTAGCTCGCCTTATTCCTCTTTTCATAGTTATACCCTATATAATGAATTTTATCTCGTTGATAGGAATAATCACCGTTTTATTAGGAGCTACTTTAGCTCTTGCGCAAAAAGACATTAAAAAGGGTTTAGCCTATTCGACAATGTCTCAATTGGGTTATATGATGTTAGCTTTAGGAATAGGGTCTTACCGAAGTGCTTTATTTCATTTGATTACTCATGCTTATTCCAAAGCATTATTATTTTTAGGGTCTGGATCCATTATTCATTCGATGGAAACAATTGTTGGCTATTCTCCAGATAAAAGTCAGAATATGGTTTTTATGGGCGGTTTAACAAAGTATGTACCAATTACCAAAACCTCGTTTTTATTAGGTACACTTTCTCTTTGTGGTATTCCGCCCCTTGCTTGTTTTTGGTCAAAAGATGAAATTCTTAATGATAGTTGGTTATATTCGCCAATTTTCGCAATACTAGCTTGGGCCACAGCAGGATTAACCTCCTTTTATATGTTTAGGATCTATTTACTTACTTTTGAAGGGCATTTAAACGTTAATTTTCAAAATTACACTGGAAATAAAAATATCTCTTTATATTCGATATCTCTATGGGGTAAGAGGTGTTCAAAACTAATTAACAAAAATTTTGATTTATTACGAATGAATAATAATGAAAGTTCTTCTTATTTTTCCAAAAAGAGATATCGAAGTGATGATAATGTACTAAAAAATAGTGGACAACAGTTTTTTTTTAATATTGTTCATAAGTATAATAAAAAATCTTTTTCTTATCCTTATGAATCGGATAATACTATGTTATTTCCGTTATTTGTATTAGTCCTATTTACGTTGTTTGTTGGAATTTTAGGAATTCCTTTTAATCAAGAAGGAACAGGTTTGGATATATTATCCAAATGGTTAGCTCCGTCTATTAATCTTTTACACCAAAAATTAAGGAATTCCACAGATTGGTATGAGTTTTTGAAAGATGCAACTTTTTCAGTAAGTATAGCCTTTTTTGGAATATTTTTGGCGTCCTTTTTATATAAACCCATTTATTCTTCTTTCAAAAATTTCTACTTAATGAATTCATTTCTTAAAATAGGCCCGAAGCGTAGCTGTTGGGACAAAATTATAAACGTCCTATATGATTGGTCATATAGTCGTGCTTATATAGATGCT